CGCCAAGGTAGCTGCTCCAGCTCTGTCTCAAAAAGGCCAGGATCGGGGAGATCGGAGATCCTTACTCTTAACAATTTAGCGAACACTCTCAGCAGGATCAACATGAAGAATCTCAGCATCTATGTCCTCAGCCTCCTCGTCAATACTATAATCATAAAAAAACCTCTGGGATTCTGGAAGGTATTCCGAAATAAGCTAATGAAAGGAAGACAGGAGTTTGTCAACAGGGATTTGACCAAATAGGATCGTCCAATTCCTATCGAATTTATCAATAAAATATCCGTAGAGTAATATAAGGCTAAGCAGAGCGAAAAGAGTTTTGGTTTTTCAAGAGATGGTAAATCAAAACGATTAGCCCCACACAAGGTTTTTGAAAAAATGATTGTCTCATAATGAGCGAGGAATATCCGTCTTTCTGTTAAACAGGATGTATTGAACTCATACTTCACAGAATTCATTAGCGACTTTCTATGAATGTCAACTAAGTATCGTAAGTAACTTGCTCCCGCTTGTTCCAGCATTAGAAAAGCAGAGTCATTGTTTGGTTTGAGAAATGATCATTATGAATCAGACTCAATAGAAGTGAACCAACCCCTTTTTATGTCGTAAAGGTGTAGAACTACATCAAGAAGTCTATGTCATCAGTTTCAATGAACTGACTGTTCAGGAGCCAGGATTCCGTTTTTTATCAAAAAATCTTCATCCAGGTCTTTTCCTTTTGTTATCAATGAAATGAAGAGATCTCTTTACTTGTATGACTTAGATGTCTCGTATTTCTCGAAAAGGTGATTCAATTAATGGGATTTGGTATGGTACTTATGAAATCGCTGATATCGATGAGAAGGTTATTGAGAAGCATATTCCAATATTTCTTATGCAAACGTATTGATTTGAACCCATCAGCGGGACCCTCATCATTACTCAATAGCATATCGACGCCAAACTCGCATATTTCGTCTAATAGGTCCAGAACAATTATAATAGAAAGAGATTCATTAACCAGGCAAATAGAGATTTTTTCTTTCGACCATATTTCGATTGTTAATACGATAGAATAGATAAGGAACGCTACTACAAAGAGTATTACACCGAGATATCAATTCAATTGTTTGTTGAACCTTGTGAATTGCGTGAAAGTAGGATACTCAAAATTCAGGGGTCAAAGAGTTTTATAAAACGTTCTTGGTGGAAAAAACGTGAATGAAAGATCCCACTAAATTGAATTCGGTCCATGACTCTGACACATAACGAAAATTTTGGATTGGGCTCAATATCTCTCTCAATTCGAAAATTCAGAATCTTAATTTTAATTGATGTCTTTTTAGCATTTGTACCTCCCGCCAAAATACTAAATAAAAATAAACATAAATCAATGTTATGTTAATTGGATTGATTTAGACTACAGATTTCATTTCAATTGGAATTTGCTTATTCACCATGTACGAGGATCTCTACTAAGCATCCATGGCTGAATGGTTAAAGCGCCCAACTCATAATTGGAGAGTTCGTAGGTTCAATTCCTACTGGATGCATGCTAATGGGACCCTCTACTACGTCTATAGAAATATCTTATTCTCTATCTTATTGTATTTGTATATATTAATATTGTAATGTAATGAATCTTGCCTTGCTAACTTACTTGCTCTGCATTACTTATAGCTTCCTTGTTCGTAGATAAAGCGGATTCGTAATTGTCAAGTGATTCAATCTAGGCACATTCTTCTATATCCATTCTCAATTTAGTGTAATTCTCAAGTGCATGATCCACCCTATGTGTTATTATAGAATAATATTGATTCGAATGTAATCGCCATATAGTAATATACAGACGCAATATCTAGAATCTATGGAAATCCATAATTTTATATTTTATAATTATAATAATAAAAAATAGTAAAGGAGCAATGTACCATGGATGGAATCAAATATGCAGTATTTACAAACAAAAGTATTCGGTTATTTGAGAAAAATCAATATACTTTTAATGTCGAATCAGGATTAACTAGGACAGAAATAAAGCGTTGGGTCGAACTCTTTTTTGGTGTCAAGGTAATAGCTATGAATAGTCATCGACTTCCGGGAAAGGGTAAAAGAACAGGACGTTTTATGGAACATACAATGCATTACAGACGTATAATCATTACCCTTCAACGGGGTTATTCTATTCTACCTCTTAAAAAGATAAATCTAAATACTTAATAGCATGGTGATACATTTATACAAAACTTCTAACCCGAGCACACGCAATGGAACCGTTGCACGAAATAATTTGACCTATGGGAAGCATCGGTGTGGTAAAGGTCGTAATGCCAGAGGAATCATTACCGCAGGTCATAGAGGGGGAGGTCATAAGCGTCTCTACCGTAAAATAGATTTTCACCGTAATGAAAAAAACATATATGGTAAAATCATAACCAGAGAATATGACCCTAATAGAAATGCATCTATTTGTCTCATACACTATGGGGATGGTGAGAAGAGATATATTTTACATGCCAAA